ATCTATTTGTGCATCAAGTTCGAAGAAGATCTCAATCTATAATGAAGAAATGATAGTAGCTCGTTGTTTTATAGGCTTTATCATATTCAGTCGGAAGAGTTTAGGTAAGACTTTCAAAGAGACTCTCGACGGGAGAATCCAGGCTATTCAGGAAGAATCACAGCAATTCCTCAATCCTAACGAAGTAGTTCCTCCGGAATCCAATGAACAACAACGATTACTTAGGATCAGCTTGCGAATTTGTGGCACCGTAGTAGAATCATTACCAATGGCACGCAGTGCGCCTAAGTGCGAAAAGACAGTGCAAGCTTTGTTATGCCGAAACCTAAATGTTAAGTCAGCAACACTTCCAAATGCCACTTCTTCCCGTCGCATCCGTCTTCAGGACGATCTAGTCACAGGTTTTCACTTCTCAGTGAGTGAAAGATTTGTCCCCGGGTCTACGTTGAAAGCTTCTATAGTAGAACTCATTCGGGAGGGCTTGGTGGTCTTAAGAATGGTTCGGGTGGGGGCTGAATAAAGAAGACGAATAGAATAGAATGAATGTTCATGCTAAGAGAAGAGCGGATCCAATACCAAGACGACTTCTTTCCCAAGAAGTGCAGCAAGTACTTTAGGAATTTGTTGTCTTTCTATTTGGAAAAAAAGGACCATAAGTATAATTAGACACTTCGTCTTTATTGTTCCACTAGCTAGGATCAAATTGAAATTATCAGATGTCCCTTTCATTATTACAACCTTCTTTTTTGATGTCAAAGACCAGAAGCTACGCGAAAATTTTCATTGGATCTCGGTTGTTCTTAACAGCGATGGCTATTCATTTAAGTCTTCGGGTAGCACCACTAGACCTTCAACAAGGTGGAAATTCTCGTATTCCTTATGTACACGTTCCTGCGGCTCGGATGAGTATTCTTGTTTATATCGCTACGGCTATAAACACGTTCTTGTTCCTATTAACAAAACATCCCCTTTTTCTTCGCTCTTTCGGAACCGGTATAGAAATGGGTGCTTTTTCTACGTTGTTTACCTTAGTTACTGGGGGGTTTCGGGGAAGACCTATGTGGGGCACCTTTTGGGTGTGGGATGCTCGTTTAACCTCTGTATTAATCTCGTTCCTTATTTACATGGGTGCACTGTGTTTTCAAAAGCTTCCTATCGAACCGGCTCCTATTTCAATCCGTGCTGGACCGATCGATATACCAATAATCAAGTCTTCAGTCAACTGGTGGAATACATCGCATCAACCTGGGAGCATTAGCCGATATGGTACATCAATACATGTTCCTATGCCCATTCCAATCTTGTCTAATTTTGCTAACTCCCCCTTCTCAACCTGTATCTTGTTCGTTCTGGAAACACGTCTTCTTATTCCATCTTTTCTCGAATCTCCTTTAACGGAAGAAATAGAAGCTCAAGAAGGAATACCAAAACCTAGTTCACTCGCTGAGTCTCTTTGCATCCATGGCTGAATGGTTAAAGCGCCCAACCGGGCAAATTCGTAGGTTCGATTCCTGCTGGATGCACTTTTTACGTTCAGTTCAATCGCTGCTCACGGAATTGATACATATAGCTCGCCCTTATAGCTTATGGGGCACTTAACTCGCTCAACACTCGTTCAAAACATCCACTCTTTCTTCACTCGCTAGGGAAAGATAAAGGATAGATGACTGAAAATCCCGCTTAGAGATCGCAAAACTATAGTCAGAGTAGGAGTTCCCATCCGTCGAGGCCTCGTTTTACCTGCCCGGAACTGATTGGTTGCTTGTTGTGACAGCCAAGGTCTGAACATTGTCCCACTTCCCTCATCGGGTTCCTCTCTGTTCATCATGGGGTTGTTGGGATAAAGGTGGGTTTGAGACGCGCGGGTACTCTTGATGCGAAAGGATATGGATCTAGAAGCCGAGATCAAAGCGTTAGTTCAAGATAAGAGCCCTTACGAACCAAGGCTTCTAAAGTTGCCGGAGGGTCCATCATCAAGAATGGCCTAAGATGGTCAGAAGCATTCCTAACAATGCTAGCCACAGCGGAATACTCCGGCAAAACGGGTCGCCATTTCGCGGAATCGAACGCCCTAAGAGGAAGATTTCATTTGCTTTCTGTTTCGTAGAACGAAGTTGATCCATGGTCATCGGGATGTCTATGTTGAAAGAGAACCTAACCTGAAGAGTCATTGGTTTTCCAGGTCGGAAAATGAAGTAAACAACTCAGGTGGACAAGAGGCGAACCACTCAGCTGATGAGTCAGCTATACTTTTAAAAAAATAGCCTAATGAGGAGACGAGCGTAACCTCTGAGCTCAAAGATGGAAAGCAGATTCTTTTTTTCAGGTTTTGCATAGCTTCCCAAGCGCCCGGCTTTCTTTTTGGGTTCCGAAAGGCAGAGTAGCTTCAGCATCGAGTAGGGTATGGGATAGAGTTCGAGTGAGGCATCAACCATAGATTGCGGAACTTTCGAGATGCTTCCTTGCGAAAGCCAACGGAGTCTGTACTGTAACTCAACCT